TTGGACCGGGGAATCTCTCGTCATTAAGGCTTATTATTTCGTCTACTTGGTTTGATCCGCGGTTTGAATCTTCTATTGCACCGCTTTTGCTCTCTCTCCTTCCCCTTCCCCTTTTTCGAAAGAAAAGGAGGATCCGGACAAAATCGATGAAACGGAAGAGATCCGAGTGAATGGAAAGGAAAAAAACCGGATTTCACAAAGAATTCAAATCTGAAATTTGACTAGAACAGAGCATATTTTTATTCTTATTCATTCCAGCACTACAGTTTTTATACATAGGAGTACATCCAATAGGAAGCTTACACATAGACAACTTTCAACCACACAACATTACTACAAAGTTAACTAACTTAATCTTAAGATTAAGTTAACAAAAGACATAGAACTTAATTAAACATAATAATGAACAGTGCTGGAAACTGAGCTAAGCTAAGCACTTGCTAATTTATTCCAGTCTCCTCATCCCCAGTGGGTGGGTCACGGAGGATGGCAACCTCCACAAGGAGCCCCTCCCGTTCTTGGAGCAGCGCCCCCTTCCTGTTTTCGAGAGCGCGAATTTGGTTCTGGAGAAAGAGCATACGATCTCGTATGATAATAGGATCGATAGCAGGCATATGTTCCCAGAACGCACCCAGCGTTTGCTCCCGTTGGAGCTTCTCGTTTTCCACCTGACGTATTTTTTGCTCAATTATCGCAAGTCTGTTAGCGATAGCCATGGCTACTCAAAGCTCTTTCTTGCCTACTTCTAAGTTCCCTTTGCCAAAGAGAGACCGAAAGAAGCTTCTATTTATAGGCGTTGAAGGCCCTTAACCCTTTCTTTTTTTATTAGTAAGATAGATTGTCTTGGTTCCGTAACATGGATCATTTCAAACCCGGCTTTTCATGAATATTGAACCGATTTGAGTGCGCTCAATAATTCTCCCTTGAGTACGAAAGGCCCACCCAAAAGAGCAACTAGTCCCTTCTTTTTCGCGGGTATCGCCACGCAACCCCGACCCCCCCCTCAGGAATAGGAGGCAATAATAGAGCGCCCACGCGAAGCGTATCCTTAATAGCGGGTTGGTTACACCTACAACCCAAATGGAAACCGAGCGTTTTGTGGTTTAAAAATGCCGAATCTCGTCTCAACCATCATTTGTCAGGACTTTTCGGAGTAAGTTCCTTGGGGACATTTAGTTCATGTCGCTATTCCGGGGGAAAACGTTCGATGGAATAATTTCAAAGAATGCTGCTTGATTGAACGAACATTGTAAGAACCTTTCTAACTGACACCCCCTTTTTTGTCTTTTTAACAAGGCCTTAATTTGGCCGGTTTATTTAATGAAAAGAAAAGCGGAGGCCCGCCATCTGCTAGCATTGTGGTTTGGAATCTATTATTTTTCAATGGCCCACCCTTTCTTTGAACCTTGTCAATGATCGAACTTAAAGATATGAACTGAGTGCCATTTGATGAGTAACCGAGAACAAGGGAGAGGGATATGGAAAGGATGAAGTAATGAAAGAGGAAGTCATTGCTAGTAGTAACGACTTGTCACGATCCATTGGTTCATATAGAATCCATGTCCTAGGTGTATCAAAAAACATTCTTTTCGCGACGCGTATATAATAAAATAGAGTGAAAGGGTCCACCCCGAAACCAAGGGGGTTCTAACTAACAGCTGAGTCCTCTCCGAACCGCAGGAGATAGTTGCCCATCATACGGCTCACCAACTTCACTTGCCTCTATGGGAGGCTCGCTCCGGGCGGGTTCGGATCACTTACAATACACGGCTCTACGAGGTTAGGAACGTTTTCAATATGATTCTTTTCCCGTATTTGTTCTATGAGGAATGCGAGTCTGTTTTGTCCACTTTCTCCATCCCCCTCTATCAAAAAAAGGAGGGCGAGCTTGCTTCTTATTCCCGTGTTCGATCTCTTCCATCTCTGCCCCGCTCGTTGTCACCTATGTTGAAGAAAGGGTTGGAACCCTGTAGAGAATGAAGAGGAGCAGTGTAACTGCCCTTCCTCTCAACAGTGCTTCTCGAGGCTCTACTCTCTCCCCTGAATAAGTAAGGCCGGGGGGGATAAGGAATAAGGATTGAAGCCCCCTTAGCTCCGCGGACAGGGGTTAGCTCTGTAAATGTGTAGAGCCAAGTGTAGTGTGGTGTAGTAGTAGGCACTTCTAGGCCCCTTCCCGGCTACTGGATCACTCCAGCGCTGTGGGTACTACGGACCCTCTGCCATCCATTGCAGCAGAGCCGTTTCATGAGCGGGGGGGCTAAGCGCTGTTCTTTGAATCAAACGTTGAATGAAATCGATTCTTTTTTAGATATTTCTATAAAAATAGGATAGATGGATGGATCTATCTTTCTATTCATATATATTACTATATTACTAAAAGAAAAAAGGAATTTTTTTATATAATTAAGTAGCGTAGCAAGAAGCCCCAAATCCTTGATTTGGCCAGGAAAGACTGCACTGCTTTGGGCCCAGGAAGCGAAGGGAATGAGCTCGGCTGCTTCTCCTCCACACTTTTTTTTCTCCGTGCCCGTTCCGCATGCGCTTCGCGTGCCATTGGCGCTTTGCTCTCCTCTTTATTCTTCATTGGACGGTTCGGATGGACTTCGCCGTTCTTTACCAAAAAAAATAGAAAAGGCTGTATCACATCGAGATGTCTATTCGTTTTCCGCCCGCAATGAGATGGGGAATTTGTAACCCCCTATTTATACTGTACTTTTTGGCCCTTCATCTTTCTGAATCGAGGCCCGGCCCGGCTCGCGTCGTTCCAACAACCGGCGGGGAGCACCCCAGTATACGATCGCGCACAGTAACTGGGAGTCCCTATTACACCTAAGGTAAACTTCAATTCACCAAACCAAGGTTCATCTCGTGTAGTGATTGTGGACTCATACAAGGATATTGAGTAGACGGTTGATGTATCAGACTCGACTCTATCTTTCGTAGCATGCATTCCCATCCGTGTCGCAACTGGATTCGATAAGCTACGTGTCCGGTGCACGGAGAACTGCCTTCGGTCCCCCAAACTGACTTACTCGTGGCAACCTTCCGGCCGCCCAACGACCTATAACGCTAGTCACTACTCCCACTGGGGCTAGGAAGTAAGCCCCACAACCCAAAGCGGCGAAGAACAAATAGAATTTGCTACAAAAGCCGGCTAACGGGGGTATTCCTGCATATGAGAACATAGTAATGGCGAAGGTAATAGCCGAAATAGGATTCGTTTTGGCTAAAGCGCCCAAATCCGCTATATATTTGACACGGGTTTGACGTAATGCTAAAACTATGGCGAATGCATTTATCGTCATTAATGCATAAATAAAGATACCAATTAGTAGTGATTGAATTCCTTCTATGGTTCCACATGATAAACCTGTACGAATATAACCTACATGTCCAATTGAACTATGAGCTAGAGGTCTTTTTACTTTCGTTTGGGCCATGGCGGCCAGTGCTCCTAAGATCATAGAAGCAATGCTGCAGAAAAAGAAGATTTGTTGCAATGTAGCTCCATAGGAACCATAAATAGAAACGCGTGAAATATTAGCAGAAATCGAAATTTTAGGCGCAATAGAAAGGAATGCTGTAACCGGGGTGGGTGAACCCTCATAGATATCAGGTGCCCACATATATAGAGTCAAAAGAGATGTGGAGTCCGAAGGGGAGGGGGTTTTCTTCGGGGCTCGAGAGAGGGAATAAATAGATAGGGCCCCGCAAGTTTTAAATTGGTTGCAGGGGAATTCACACGAAAGGGAACGAGGAATTCTCAACGAAAAAAGTGCTCTCTGAACCGAACGTGAAAGTTGTTTTCCATCAGACGGCTGTTCCCGTAACTCCACTCTCGACTTGGATTATATATCCAAAAAGGTCCGCTCTCGGCCATTCCACACGCTGCCTAGCAGAGGTTCTGAAAGAAAGCGGATTCTTTCTTTTCTAGTAGATGCCGAACCTGCTGCCCCATTGACTAAGAAGGGGGCGGGCGCAGCAGCTACATGGACCCCTTCCTTTCTGTTGTTGCCAGCGCTTTCCCGGGCCGAGCCTTTTTTAAAGGGCAGGCAAAGCCCTAAGGCTGCTATCCCAATAGGCCAGCGGGCGGAACGAGGAGAGGGCCCGGCAATCATACTTACCGCGGTCGAAAAAGCGTGTTCCCTTCAGATAGCACCGTAGGCCATCCTCGTTTTCGATGAAAAACAAATAAAATATCTATCTCCGAAAGCGGTTTCCTTCCCGTCCCTTTAATGGTTGGGGAAAGCATTCCCTTATCTGAACTTGGCGGGCATTCAGCCTTATTAAAATGAAAATAGGGCGGTTTGAACATACATGGGCTCAAACATGATTTGAAGGTCCCCATGCGTTCAATACAAAATCTGGAAACGAAACAAAGTTCGTTCCCTTTCGTCAAGTAGGTAAAGTAGGCATACGAACCACTTTTGCTTTGCCTTAGACTCTATTGGAACAGGGGCGGAATGGAGAAAGGAAAGGGACAAGGGCGGTCTTGCTTGGCGCGAAGGCTGCTGGTTCGGGGGTAGGGTACGGTACTAAAGGTCCTCGGACTTCCAGGCGGTTTTTCTTTTGGGCAGCTGTTCACCGTTGGATCTCGCCAATACAGCCCCCTATAGTTTTAGTTACCGAGATATCTTTTTTTTTCATTGTTCCCAGGGATTTTTTGGGTAATCCGCTCCCATGCTGCAAACAGTCAAATCTGAACTAAACCTTGTTGCTCTTCTTTCTTTCCTCGCGGGCAGGAAGCACACCAGCAGCGTGCGTTGCGTGATTATACTGTGTTTTTTGCACTTGACTGGGTGGACAGTTGACCGGAAGATAACTTCGATTCGCCCGGCCAGCAGGCGGGCGGCGTGCTTATCTTGTGTGACAACACTACAGAGCGAGTGGCTCTTCTAGGCGGGCAGCTGTGTGACAACACTCCAGAGAAAGCGGCGCTTTCGTGTAACATGCTATGGTCTCAACGCCCTTACGAGGTAGTGATGAGTTTCACGCGCTCTAAGCCCGGCCCGCGCGCGGTTAGGAAGATTGGCCGCAATCTGAGCGGTACCACCCACCCTACCCTACCACCTATAGGCGGCCGTCCGTCCTACAGCCGCCCGAAAAGGAACTGCAGTGATCTTGAATAGGAATCCTACAGCGATAGATAGAATCCCCATAAAAATACCACTAGATCGAGCACCAGTGATTTCATATCCGGTCAAAATTTTGGCTAATTGATCGAAGTGGGTAGCTCCAGTAGACCCATAGATCATGGAACAAATAGGGTGGGTAGGCCCAACCACCACACTACACGTATAGACGCGAACCCCCCTCGTTACCGTACGTGCGACTCTCACCGCATACGGCTCGCACAAAGACTCCTAAATCCATCCCAAGCCTTTTCTTCACCTTCGGTGCCTTTGGCGCCTCGATCAAACTTGCGTTCCCGGCCTTCGCCTATCGTATGTATCGACTTGGCTTCGTCCAGAACCAAGGGGGCATTCTGGCGGGCGCGTGCGTGTAGGAAGGCCGACCACTACATAAGCTAAATACGACTACAAGCCAAGCCGGAAGCTACTCGCTTCTATTCTCGTTGGGATTGAATATAGATGGGGAATCTATAGATCGTAGTAGTTCCCCAACCTCTCTAACTAACATACGATACAATTGAACTTCACGGCACGGCCAAAAAAAAGAAAGAGCGTCGCTCGGCCTACGCTGGCGAATGCCTCCTTTCTCTTCTCTGAAGTCTACAATGGGAGAGGCAGGATTCGAACCTACGTAGAAAAACTTCAACAGATTTACAGTCTGTCGCTTTTGACCACTCGGCCACTCTCCCCTTCCCGGGCCGAGGCCCCCCTCAATGGGTTCTAAGAAGGCCCTGAATCAATCAAAAAGCTTATTGATTTGGAACTAAATTTATTAGCTTAGCTAGCGTTCCGGGAGAATCTAGTCATTTAGTCAGTTCATAACAATCTCTGTAAAGCAAGGGGCAAAGCTTCGTAGACAGCTTCCCCCCTTCGTCGCTTCTGGCGAAGCTGCGAGTTCATGAGAAAGTGAATGAACGAGCCATGTTCCTAAAAGGGGTGACCATCTTTGTGTTTTCTTCCCCTCCCCTATCCCTTCAAAGCCTATAGGTTGGGCGCTAGCGCTTTACTAATATAATAGTAAGGCTCTTCCGCTGAGCGAAGCTGCGAGCCTACCCTTCTCGAGTCTACTTAAATAGCTTACGCTTACCAAGCTTAGTCTACTAAAATAGGGCTACAGCAAGCAAGCTTCCCCCTTTTCTTTGTTGTGGGTCGCGCCTCACCGCAGGCACTGAATGAAATAAGTGGGGATCTTCCTTCCCCCTTCTTAATTACCAAGAACTTCGTTGCGCGAAGAAGAATTCAACCATCCTACCACTCTGAGCCTAAAGAGAAGAGAGTTCGGTCTACAAGAAGCTGGCAGAGCTTTAGCCATTGGACTACATATATCCATCCTATCTCTAAACAGTCACCTTTTTTTTGTTCGTTCTTCGGTGGTCCTTCCGGCTAATGAAGAGACTACTCCAGTCTTCCCATTCATTCCCAGTGGATCCTTCTTCTCCCTAAGAATTGAACGAACCAAGTTCACCCATAAAAAAGTTAGGAATAAAAACCAACAATAAACTTCCCACTTTTGATGTCCCGCGATTCCGCGAGTTTAGAAACTAAGGAGGGTCGCTAGGTCATAAAAGCGATAACTAGAAATTCTCCCCAAGTAGGATTTGAACCTACGACCAGTCAGTTAACAGCCGACCGCTCTACCACTGAGCTACTGAGGAACAACGGATTTAAGGAAGCCGACTCTCGTTCCACCCGGGTTCGTCACGGAGAAAAGGTTACGATAGCCCCCGGCCGGAGAGCCTCCAGGACAAGGGGGCGGCGGTCAACCATCCACTCTCGAGATTCATATTGATCAATCGATCTCCGCGTCCTGCCAGTTCGCTAAGTAGACTCACTCTACCGAGGGGCAACAAAGGCTGGAACTATTCCTGCCGGACCTACTTCTCATCCTAGGAGTTAGCAGGTATGATAGAGTCCCCTCTCTGTCTGTCTCTCCGACTTTCTACAACTAAGTAGCACTTCTGCTATTCAATCATAGAATCGATTCCTGAAAAAGTCCTTTATTATTAGTAAGCTAGCGCGCCCCCTTCTTTCTCAAAGTCAAGTTTCTCGCTTTCTTTCAGAACCTACCTTTATTTATGGAATATTTGAAGAAGCATAGGTTTGGAACCCTATACAAGGGGCTTTTCCCCAACCTATACAAGGTGCTGGTCTCGATCTCGCTTTCTTTCAGAACCTCTCGATGATTGTTGATTCAACATTTATTTTGTGCGGCCCTCCATCCGTAATTCGCTATCGGAATTTTTTCCGCCGCGAATCTCATGCCATGCTTCTTGTTTCTCCCGAGGGCATGGTATGGCTTTGTTCTTGGTGTTGTTTAATAGATGTCGAGTCCCTCTTTTCCCCGTCCGAGAATCTCCATCTGCTCTAAGTGGGCGAGCTATAATCCTGGTTGGTTGTTCATAAAACTTTTTTTCTTTACCCTTTGCATCTTCATCTTTTCGAAAGCCCAGACCCATTCTTCTGGATCTTCATTAGTCCTATTTCAGGTGCAAAGCCTCTTCAATAAAGACCTCTTTCTCTCTTTCTTTTCTTTCTCCCCCATTTCCTATTTTGTTGATTGAAAGAGGATAAGCGCTATCCATTGAGTAAAGGAGCGATTCGGGCGGTTGGTGGCCCCCTCGAGAGCTGCGGGTCCTTGCCGCTGCATGAGTGGTAGCTCACGCTCAAAACTCCTCCGACACGAGTCCGAGTCGTTTCGGTGCGGTCGCTTCGCTTGCGCGATTTGCACTTCTGATTGGTTCCATCCATCCCCGACCCTCGAGTATGAAGGGGTCAGTCAGTCAAGGGGTTCGGGTTCTCGGTCGCTTCCCGTTCGCCTGCCTGCCCCCCATAGTCCATTAGTGGGTAGGGTGGTAAACTTAGAGGGCGCCCGCCTCCTCTTCAGACGTGTCCTCGACAACCTGACGGCTGTTCGGTCTCCGCTTTTTGGGGCAGGAGTGCTTGGTCGCTGGGGTTTGCTTTTCCTCAACCAATTCGGTTGTGTCAGCCCGGTCTAACATTTTGTTATGAGCCGGCTAGACAAAGATGGATTGAAGGTAAGATAGATTTGAGTTCAAGTGGCACAGGACCTTCGATCGACCATAGGGCGTATTCTACCCTTAACCTAATTCATTCTATTGAAGCGTAACGTAAAAAGCTCCTTCTCATGTTGCATTTCTTTGGTTTGGAAGTTCCAGAATGTTGTCTGTGGATTTCTAACAAAGGAAAGCCCCCTTATGCCATTTGATTAATTAAAGTTCCGTGCTGTTCGCCACTCCCAGAGGCCAAGGACGGGGTCGAACCGTCATTCCAGGATTTGCAGTCCGATACATTTCCATTATGTTACCTAGCCAAACCCGCCACCTCATGTGCCAAAGTAAAACGGTTGTTCCTCCTTCCCCGCCCCCTCTTTTTCTACATATGCGGTGGCGGGTTACCAGAGAAGAGGGGACAACTTCTTTCTCCATTTTCCTTTTTTTTCTGATTGAAAGTAGCGTACAGAGGCCAGATAGAAGTTTCCTCCAGCAAAGAACAGATAGAAGCTCTTGTAAGCAACCATGCATCGAATTTTGCTTAGTCTTACTAAAAGTAAATAAGCAACGGCCAGCAGCTTTCTTTATCTCGCTTGCCGTTAGTCCGTCTAGCGCCTTTCGGTTGCCCAGGTTATATTTTATAGTCTCGAAGGCAGTCAACGTGTCAGCCATTCTTCTCCCATTAGACTTGTAAATCCTTTGTGCTCTTTTTCCTTCTCTCTTCCATCTGGGCGGAGAATACCACTCTATCAATAACAAGAAGAAAGTCGCAATTAAGTTTCAAATGGTTTGAGCTTGGCTATCTATCGATAGGCGAGAACAGACTGCTACTGGCTGCTTCGCCTATCTGGCCGGCTTGGAGACATCAGAGGAAGACCATCATCTCTATCCGGGTACAATCATAGCCTCATTCACCTTGGGGATAACCATTAGCATTGAGGTCAATCACCACACCACCTCTATCATACATACGACATTACATGACGCGAGAGTGCATGGTCAACACACACCTAAAGCGCCTACGTTCCGCTTGCAGCCAATACAACCACAACCTAACTTGCACGAGATTCAACAACCGGGTAGTCCCGAGGGTTAATAATGGAATGGTAAAGATTACATTACTCGAAAGTATCCCACGGTGAAAGGAGATCATTTCAACATAATCAAATCCATATCCATTAAGGTTAATCAAGTTAATATTCGTCATAATTCTGAAGAAACACAGGGTTATCCAATGATCGGAAGACTTTCCCCTAAGCAGCAAAGCGGTGAGGTTAACCGTCGTATCTATTCTATAGGTCATGAATGTCCTTCTTATTGAAATGATTCCTAGGAGAGGGAGTTTACTTTCTTACTTGTTAGAGTAAGGGAGTTTCACTTTCCCTACGGTGAGCAACCTCGCCCCGATAAAGTCTTTGATTACATCAGGGGATAAAATAAAAAATCCAATTACTAAAAAGAAAGGGCATCCTTTTCGTGTGGGAAAGACGTTAGCTCGCCTCAGATGCTTCAATCTTTAGCGCGCTTGGAGTCTTGCCAAGATAAAAGTACATCGGGAAACCCTTATTCTCTTTGAATGGAAGCCCCATCTTATCAATCAATCAAGCATTTGGCGACTCAAAGCAAGAACCTTGTTTAGGCTTTTGCTTCTTCTTCTCCCAGAAAGATTCTATAGAAAAGTCGGAATCGGATGATGACTATGCTTCGGGTGGCTTAGTTGCTCATCTTGTTACAACACAACGAGCGAAAAAAGGAAGGGCATGTCATTAGGGAGGTGCTTAAACAGTGAATTACAACCACGCCCAAAAAGTAGAATACTCTTATTTTCCCCCTCGTCAGTGAGCCCGCATCGTATAGATGGAGTACATCCCCCGTCTTCTAATTCCACAAGGGTGGACGTACAATGCGTTCCTTTTCGTTCGTTCCTCGGGTCGGGGAGGAATTAAATAATTAGTCATTTTTAATCCTTTTTCTGAATAAGTTTGCTATGGTCCGGAGAGCAAAAGCCAAAAGGATACTCTCTTTAGTCCCTATTTGGTTAAGGGTGTGATACCACCACCTCTTTACCTTTTACTTTACTATTTTACTATATGAAAGTTAGCCCAACATAGGCTATGTATATGAAAGCTGGACTACGTGAATTTTTATACTTTTGAGATACGTAAGTCTCTGCAACGCCCCCGGCCCTTCTTTCTTCTCCACCGAAACCGGTAACATCTAGAGAGTTAGCTCGGGACAAAGAGTGATTGATGGCGATCCTTGATCACAAAGAAGCCGCAGGAAGTCTTTGTCAATGAAAGGAAATCCCTTATCTTCTTTGATTTGAGTTGGTGATCTCTACCCCGGATGTAGCCCTTTCGTGGTGAACCGGGTTAACAAAGTCACGATCGAACAATGGTAGTTCACTGGGTTGGGGGGGATACAGGTTCAAATTCAGAACCAGATGAACTCTCCTAAACCCACCTGGGTATTCTCTTCTAGGTCTGAGTGTACCGATGAACGAAAAGCGGAGCTTTGAAGAGATTCAAATTATACTTTTCCCCCACTTATCCTAAAGGTACCAAACCGTGCATCTTTTTTTGTTGTTTTTATTTTGGCTAAGAAGCCTGTAGGTTGAATGTTCACACCTGATCCACCGTCTGCACTCCCGGAAATGGAAACTGGAAAACGGGAATTGTAACCTCCCGGTCTGCTGTAGTCAGCCTCAGGGTGTGCCTGACTGGCGAGTCCGCCGTCTCCACGGCTTCCCGGCTGCTCCTCAAGCCTTCGAGTGCCGATCTTCGCTTGGGCCGTCTCGCGAAGATCTTCGATCCGCATCTACTCTCTCTTAGAGGATGAACCACGCCTTCGCTATCGCAAGAATATAGCGATCGAAGAGAGCTATCGCTCAGCCGCTTCGCGTATTACTTACGAAAGCCGTATTGCCCGAAGGGGGCATGCTGCAAGAGCGTAGGTGAGTGGTAAGCGTAGGAGGCGTGCCCGAAGGGCAGCGGCAGCGGTGTGGTTCCAGGTGCCGTCGCTAGATTGAGATCCGCAGGGGGGCGAGGACTTCGACTGTCTTGTATCGGGTGAAGAGAAGGGGGTGGTAGGCTTAGTAGGGCTCGAACCTACAATATAACCGTTATGAGCGGTACGTTTCAACCAATTAAACTATAAGCCCCTACGGATCTATACATGCAATTCGCTCACTTCGGGAAGAGCGGACGGAAATAAAGAGGAGGCCTTTGCTCTATCTGCTTCTTCCTCTTCCCAGGAATGAACAATTGGATAAAAAAAAACTATTTTATTAGTTTATAGATTTTATAGATATAATTATATATCTATTATCAATTATAATAATAATTAATTAAGCAAGCGGCCCCTTCGCGACTCAAACTGCCGGTACGCTTTCCGGCTCGCAACGACTCAAACGGGCGGGGGCTCCTTATTTGCTTGCAATGCCTGCGGTTAGCCTTTAGTTAGAAGTAGAAGTAGAGGGCACCCTTTGCCCCACACTTCAGAAACAGTAAAAAAGTATGGATTAAGTAAGAAAAAGTACATAACATAAGGAGTGAGAAAGAAAAACTTGGTTACGGGAACCGAACATTAGGCCGACTACTTACTTTAATATAGCTACATCTAAAAAAGTGTATTCCGACCCCTATCAATGTTGCCAATTCTCAGAATACTAATAATGTACCCTCGGGCATACAATTGCCCAACTACTTTCTTCCTCCGACTTCTTTAGCCACTTCCGCATCTGTCGTATTCGGGATCGGGAGAGCTTGCTTCGTGGCGGAGCATTTAGCAATGCCAGCAGCCTGGTGAGGGCTGGCTGTCTGGGGGCAGGTTAAGGCGGGGCCTGCTGGGCTTGGTTCTCATGAGATTGGGTGAGGGAATCGGAAAGGGGCTCATAAACCGGACGGGCGGGCTTTTGGGCACACGGAAAAGGGGAAGTGGACGGAGGAGGGTGCTTCTCAGGGGTCGCTATAGTGGCTAGGGCGAGTCTTCCTACACGGCTTGACGCCCGGCTCTAGACGAAGCCGCGGGGGTTACCACCACATCCTCTCCCGATAGACTCGAAGCTCTTCATAGGGGCAGACAATCTTCTCTCAAAAAGAGACAGACCAAAGGAAGGTATTCGGTTCAAAAAACATACGGCAGTCAGAACAGCTTCAGCCCCAAATAAACTAGGGACAGAAGCTGGGAGCAAGAGAGAGCGAGCTGTCTCCAATATATGGCGATGCTTCCGCTCGGTAACTCCATTCTGCTGAGGAGTGTGGGGGCAGGATCGTTGGGAAAGCGCTTTGTAAGTGAAGTGAGTTGAAGCAAGCAGAGTTAGGAAGGCAGCGGAGATATATTCACCCCGAACAGAAAC